CTCATAAATATAAGTCAGAGATATATGGATATATCCATTTCATGTCAAAACAGATCTTTATTCTTTTTTTTTTTTTTTTACTTATTTTATTTATTTGTACATCTGTACATCGGGTCCTTTAGATTTCGAGAGTCTTTTTGTTTTAGAAAGATTATCCTTGTCTTTGTTTATGTCTCGGGTTAGAACAAATTACTATAATTCGTCCCCGCCTACGGATCAATCGACATTTTTCACAAATTTTACGAACGGAGGCCCTTATTTTCATATTTGCCATTCCTTTTTTTAATTCCGAATCTACTTATTGGAAGAAAATAAGTTTCTTGAAATTTTTAATTTCGAATTGTATCCTCACGAAAGAATGTTGAAATTGAAAAAACCGCCTAATCATTCAAGTCTTTGCTTTGGAGTCTCTAAATTATACGCCCTTTGGTTGAATCATAAGGACTTACCTCAATTTTTAGTCTATTTCCTGGTAGTATACGTATAAAACTACATGAAATCCTTTACGAAACAAAAACCAGAATAATTTTTTTGTTATCTAAACGAATCCGGAAGATACATACCATCGGTAAGTTGTTCAGTAATTAAACCCTCATGAATCCATTTTTGTTGTTTCATTCCAGGTAAAACCGCTTTGAAGTATCAACTAATGTAAGAGGGATAATATTATAAACTTGTCCTTTCTCTTTTTTCACAAATATGACCGTGTCGGCTATTAGAAAGATTACCATATATAACACAAAACTTCTCCGCCGATTCCTTCTAGTCGAGCCTTTCGGTCTGTCATTATACCTCGAGAAGTAGAAAGAATTACAACCCCCATTCCGCCTAAAATTCTAGGAATTCGTTGATAGTTAGAATATATTCGTAGACCGGGTCGACTGATCCGTTTTAAATTTAAAACAGTTCTATATGGTCCTTTCCTATTTCTTCTATGTCGTAGGGTTAAAACCAAAAAATATTTATTGCTTTCTTGATGTTTTCTCACGTTTTCAATAAAACCTTCTTGTAAAAGGATTTTAACAATATTTTCAGTGATGTTAGTACATGGTATTCGAACTGTTCTTTTTTTATTCATGTCAGCATTTCGTATAGAGGTTATTATGTCAGCAATAGTGTCTTTACTCATGATAAACTAAGATTTTTGTTTCCCCCGAATTTTGATATAATCAACATGCTCTTTTTCTTTTTTTCTGAATTTTTTAATATTTATGAATTCTTTTTTTTTTTTTTTAATATTTATGTTTATGAATTATTAAAGATATATACGTGATAGATAAACAATTTACTAATTAATTAAATAAATTGAATCAATTTCATTCAAATACTATATTAAGGTCTTCCCCTATAATACTTCAGGTGCTAATGAAACTATTTTAGTGAAATTTAACTGTCTTAATTCCCGGGCGATCGCGCCGAAAATTCGGGTTCCTTTTGGATTTCCTTCTTGATCAATAACAACCGCAGCGTTGTCATCATATCGTATTATCATACCGTTGTCGCGTTTGAGTTCTTTACAAGTACGTACAATGACAGCTCGGACCACTTCTGATCTTTCTAGAGGTGTATTTGGTACTGCTTCCTTGATTACAGCAACAATAATGTCACCAATATGAGCATATCGTCGATTACTAGCTCCTATGATTCGAATACACATCAATTCTCGGGCCCCGCTGTTATCCGCTACATTCAAATGGGTTTGAGGTTGAATCATATCATTTTTTTATCGGTTTTTTCTTTTTCAATGCAAAGGTATAAATAAAAAAAAGAAATATTATTTGTTCAAAACAAAAAAAGAAACCTGCAATTGTTTTTTTTTTCATCCCAAAAACTCCTTTCGTTTGTTTCTACACTCCTATCCAGAAAGAATGAATTGAGTTCGTATAGGCATTTTAGATGCCGCTATTGAAATAGCCCTTCTAGCTATATTTTCTGCTACTCCGCTCATTTCATAAAGTATTCTACCGGGTTTAACAACAGCTACCCAATATTCGGGAGATCCTTTCCCCGAACCCATACGTGTTTCTGTAGGTCTTACTGTAACAGGTTTGTCTGGAAATATGCGTACCCATATTTTTCCACCGCGGCGTGCATTTCGTGTCATTGCTCGCCGCCCTGCTTCTATTTGTCTAGATGTGATCCAAGCGGGTTCAAGCGCTTGAAGAGCATATCTACCGAAGCAAATACGATTACCTCGATAAGATATTCCTTTCATTCTTCCTCTGTGTTGTTTACGGAATCTGGTTCTTTTGGGGTTATAGTTGATGGTTGTTTAGCAATTCCATCCATCTCTACTACAGAACCGGACACGAGAGTTTCTTCTCATCCAGCTCCTCGCGAATTAAACAATTAAAAATAATTAAACAAAAAAAAAATACACGGTTAATAATATATGGAATCGTGGGATTCTTTGAAATTTGATCTAATCGATTATAAATTAGAAATTTTTTGTGTTTTAATATATAATTTAACACGTATTCTATTTATAGATAATGTCGTT